TGTCTAATTGAATGAGATTTCTTATAGATAGTTTGTTTTTCTTGGATTAAACAAAAGAGAGTAATTACATGAGTTTCAAACTATCATTTTGATTTAATTAATATATTAATTAATATAATAAGTTTTATCTTTTCTCCTACCTTCAGAAAAAAAAAAGGCATGTCCACTGTTATTAGATATTAGAATTTTCTGAAAGGTAACTATCCCGCTTTCATATAAAAATTTATATAGAATCTTTGAAAAAGACTTTTTCATACTTCATAAAAAAGAAAAAGACTTACTGTCTTTAGGATCTGATGCTACACCGCTGCTCAATACCTTAGGGGATCCACTCTATTACATAAGTAGATTCCTAAGATTTATTTCATATTATGATATAAATAAACAGCTCTTGTTGTATCGGTCCAAAACCTTTCCAATTGATCTTTACGGTGCTTCCTCTATCAATTAAATCTTTTTTTATCCATAGAAAAGTATTTAGGCATATCTAGTCTTCACTTCATATTTCGATTGATGAAGTTTATTTATTTGCTACAGCTGATAAAAAAATCGTTTTGGACGATGCTTATGTAGAAAGCCCTTTTTTGTGTTTCTAGTATTTCATTGACTAGCTGTTCGTTCTTTTTTTCTATAGTGGAGATAGTCGCACGTAATGACAGATCACAGCCATATTATTAAAAGCTTGTGGTAAAAAGGGGTTTCGTTCTAATGCCCGAAAATAATATTCTAAAGCTTTGGTATGTTCCCCATTACTTGTGTGGATAAGGCCTATATTATAGAGTATATAACTTCGATCATAGGGGTCAATTTCTAGTCGCATAGCTTCATAATAATTCTGTAATGCTTCCGCATAATTTCCTTCAGATTGAGCCGACATCCGTTACGGTCGTCATTCGCTTTAACGAATTCTCCGTTTCAAAACCGTATGTGAGATTTTCATCTCATACGGCTCCTCCTTTAGGTGCATAATGAAAATAATATATGTAAAAATCTGATGTCATTATGAACTAAGCGGGGCTAATGTTTTTACAAGAAATCCCTAGCCAACCTTCTTGCAAAAGATCTTTTCTTACTACCAAGTGGGTTCATGCTAGATAAAAATAAAAAAGGAAACTCTAAAAATTTCTTTGTTCTCAACGCCCCTAAATTTCCAGGAATTCGTCACTTCAACAGTCTTCAATGGTTATACGGGTATCCAAAGTACGAACGAGATGGATGTTTATTGTTCCAACCATTTTAATTAGTCCCAATCCCAAAGAAGAAGAAGAAAGGGAATCATTTTGAAGAAAGTTTTCGTGTTGTTGATTTCTCGGCGTAGTGCTTCTTCCCCTATGCCTCCTATTCGTATATTGTATTAGTGTAGTAGGATTGATCTGTAATACGGGAACCATAGGTAAAAACCTTTTGCTCAATACTAGAATTCACAATTGAAGCATCTAAGGCTGCATTAATCGTGGATACATGACAGAAGGGATTGTTTTTTTATATTATAAACTTCACCTTCAAAAGCGTAGATTTTTTTCAATACTCGTTTTTCTTTCTATTCCAAATCGGCGAGAAAAAAAAAAAAATAATGATAATCAAATCGCACCATCTCTGTAATAAGTAAATGCCTCTTTTTCTCCGGAAGTTGTCGGAATGACTCGTAATAAGATATCGGCTACAATTGTAAAGGTTTTATCAATAAAATTTCCATTTATACGCGATCTTGGCATAGGTAGTAATCCATTCTCTAACTCTTTTTATTTCCTTTTCTTTTGTGAGAAAAATTTCTCACAAACAAAGGAATTGTATAGTACGAACTAACATAAAAGCGGACTCATAAAAAAAACCTTCTATCTACTTCCAACTTTTCCGGTCAAAAAAGGGTATCTATGAACCATAATCTAAAAAACGATGAATAACTCGCTATTCACCCAGATACTCAGTCATAATCCTGATGTCGGAGAGATGGCCGAGTGGTTGAAGGCGTAACATTGGAACTGTTATGTAGACTTTTGTTTACCGAGGGTTCGAATCCCTCTCTTTCCGTACTTTCAACTAATTCACCAATCTTACGTGATTGACCACAATGTATCAAATCCAATAAAAAAAGAATAGATATAAAATCTACCTTGTTTTGATTTTGAAATAGATTCTCTATTCCAAATTTCTTTCATATGGAAAATGCTGGGAAGAGCAAACAAGGGATCCAAATCTCCCTACCAATCTATGATACATGAATAGGAAAAAGATTCCTCGACAAAATCCCTTACCTTGTGCCTTTTTATTTTTAATGGCAAAGGAGAGTTGTCCGAACTCTTGTTTTTAGTAATTTTGTTTTACTTAAGTTAGGTTTATTAAGTCTGTCGAGAGTAATATTCTACGACAAGCAATTCATTTATTTTCAAACCGACGCATTTCCTATCTATTATTTGATTGACTAACCCTTCATATTGGAATGTGTGAAGAGTCAGATGGTTTGGCAATTCCTCAGGGGCAGATGAATCAAGAAGATTTTGAACCAAAGTTCTAGAGTTTTGGTCATCCTTCACTGTAATAATATCTCGGGGTTTGCAGCGATAACTTGGTATATCAACTATACGACCATTAACTAAAATATGTCCATGGTTTACCAATTGGCGCGCTTGAGGAATAGTCAAAGCCATACCCAATCGAAAAAGGATGTTATCCAAACGCATTTCAAGTAATTGTAGTAAAACTTGACCTGTTGACCCCTTGGCTTTTCCGGCGATACGTACATATTTAAGTAATTGGCGTTCTGTAAGACCATAATGAAAACGCAATTTTTGTTTTTCTTCTAAACGAATACGATATTGAGATTTTTTTACGGAGCGTGATTGGTTTCTAAGATCGCTTCCTGCCTTAGGCCTTTTACTAGTTAGTCCCGGTAAAGCCCCCAGACGGCGTATCTTTTTAAAACGAGGCCCTCGGTAACGTGACATAAAGACTCCTTTTTTTTTTGAAATTGTACAAAACTAAATAAAATTAAAACTGAACTAAATGATAATGATAAATGACGTGAAATACACTCCAATAAACTATTGGAATACAAAGAGTAAGAAGATATCTTCTCTCAATATACAGATTTTTTTGTATTGTATATACAATATATATAAATGAAATAAATCACAAAAATTTTCCTTTCTTTTCTTGATTTATTTTGCAAAGATCGAACTCTTTTACCCAATATATATTCCTATATGGAAGTTTATATGACATAATATAAATGGAGTGGTAACTTTTGGAAAAAGGTAAAAGAAGTCTTTTCAATCTTCTTTGATTTTGAAAGTACATTAAAAACCATCTAAAAAAACTAAAAAATATGGAAAAGCCGGCTATCGGAATCGAACCGATGACCATCGCATTACAAATGCGATGCTCTAACCTCTGAGCTAAGCGGGCTCAAATAAAATAGCGCATGCATACAAATTCACTAAACTACTAGATCATATCAATTAACTATTCTATTAATCTTTTTACTTATCTATTTAGAATTAATAATATTCTATATATTCTAGAACAGAATATAGCTCAAATAAATAGTGACTATGATTAAATAAATAAAACATAACCTTAATTAATAGAATATAACAGTATATTCACTTTCTAATTTTGATTTCATTAGTTTCTAAATAAGAAAATCTTAATTAGATCAGAAATCTTTTTTTTTTTTTTCTATCTTTTTTTATTCCTATCTATTCTATCTGTTTTTATTTCTTTCTATATAGTATAGAATTATTAGAATTTCAAATCTACGAAGTAGACTTATAATTTTTTTCCATTGCACATTGTACAATTCTACGTTTCACTAATAATCATAAATTTCTTTTCATGAAAGTAAAAAAAAAAGAATCGACCGTTCGACTATTTATTAAAATTTAAGACAAAGATGAGAAAAGGAAGAACATATATATGTTATGTAATATATAACCATATTGAATTGCAAATACAAAAATGATAGAATCTTTGTTGATTAGACTAAATCAATATGGATGGGGCTCAAAAAAATAAAATAAGATAACAAAGACATAAAATAAGTATCTATAATGTATAAAATAAGTATCTATAATGTAATGAATCCCAAGGTTTCGGCATTAAGAAAAAATGGAAAGACATCATAATGAGATCCTAATAAAAAAGGGGATATGGCGGAATTGGTAGACGCTACGGACTTAATTGGATTGAGCCTTGGTATGGAAACCTACTAAGTGATAACTTTCAAATTCAGAGAAACCCTGGAATTAACAATGGGCAATCCTGAGCCAAATCCTGGTTTACGCGAACAAACCGGAGTTTAGAAAGCGAGAAAAAAAGGATAGGTGCAGAGACTCAATGGAAGCTGTTCTAACAAATGGAGTTCACTACCTTGTGTTGATAAATGAATCCTTCGATCGAAACTTCAAATCAAAAAGGATGAAGGATAAAACCTATATTGTCTAAATTTAGGTAACACAAAACGATCTCAAAAATGACGACCTGAATCTCGATTTCTATTTTTTTATAAACAAAATCGAAATGTTGTGAATAAATTCGAAGTTTAAGAAATAATATTCATTGATCAAATGATTCACTTCATAGTCTGATAGATCCTTGGTGGAACTTATTAATCGGACGAGAATAAAGATAGAGTCCCATTTTACATGTCAATACTGACAACAATGAAATTTATAGTAAGATGAAAATCCGTTGACTTTTAAAATCGTGAGGGTTCAAGTCCCTCTATCCCCAGCTCTACTCCCCAAAAAGGTCTGTTTGACACCTTACCTTTTTTTCGTTATTATTGATTTGAATTATATAGAATCTATATCATTTTTCATTTTTAAACTTAGAAAGTCTTCTTTTATTTAGAAGATCCAAGAAATTCCCGGTCCAAAACGTTTTGAATTTACTACTTTTTAGTTTCTTTTCATTGACATAGACCTAAGTCATATATTAAAATGATACTGATACTTCAGTAGATGATACTTCGGTAATGGTCGACATAGCTTAGTTGTAGAGGACTCGAAATCCTCGTGTCACCGCAAGATGATCCTTTAGTAATGGTAGACATAGCTTAGTTGCAGAGGACTGAAAATCCTTGTGTCACAATGACAATGATACTTCAGTAGATGATACCTCAGTAATGGTGGACATAGCTTTTTTGTGGGGGACTTTAAATCCTCGTGTCACCATTCGTAAAACGAGGATGATACTTCGGTAATGGCCGGGATAGCTCAGTTGGTAGAGCAGAGGACTGAAAATCCTCGTGTCACCAGTTCAAATCTGGTTCTTGGCATAGGATTTATTAATTTTGATAAGTTTCTATTCTTCAAATTAAACGTATCTTTAGTAAAAAAAGTGCAATCATCCTTTATCCCCTCTCTTTTTTTGTTCATGTTGTGGATCCAGCCGTTCAAAACGAATGTATAATACTTGATACATATTCGAAAGGAAAGGTTAAATGAGTTCCGTTGAATCAAACAAAACAAGTAAAAAAAAGGTCTATATCTATAGTATACTATCTATAGTATCTATAGTTGAAGGGCAGAAACACCCCGAGATTCATTAGATACAATAGAAATAGAATAGTATTCCCCCCCCCCCTTCATTTATTGCTTTCCGATCTTATTTATTCCCAGTTATGTGACTAAAGTTGACTAAGTTATGTGCGCGATACAAAGTTCATAATGCAGAACTCTTTTTTTTTTAGTTCATCCTATTGGATCGGCTTTTACGAAATAAAAAAAGTATCTTTCAAATTGGAGATCAAGCTATCTCTAATAATATGAACGAGACCTCAACTCTTCTGTTTGTTTGATCTAAAAAAGAATCTAATTCCAAATATTCTGTGAACGTCTGTAGTTGTAGAAGCTAAGGCTCATTTTTTATCATTCAATAAGCATCTTGTATTTCATAAAAATTGGGGGCAATATAATCCTTACGTAAAGGCCACCCTATCCAACTTTCGGGCATTAAGATCCGTTTCAGTCGTGGATGGCTATCATAAGTGATTCCTAACATATCATAAGATTCCCGTTCTTGAAAATCCGTACTTTTCCAAACCCAGAAAACGGATGGAATTCTAGGATTACTCCTGTGAGTAAATACTTTTATGCAGACTTCTTCCGCTTGGTGGACACCATATTCTATTCTCGTAAGATGATACACGCTGGCTAAGAGGCCACCTGGTGCCACATCATAGGCACATTGCGAACGTAAATAATTGTAACCATATACATATAAAATTACAGCAATAGAATGCCAATCTTCGGGCTTTATTTGTAAAGTCTCTATTCCTTGGTAATCGAAGCCCAACGATCTATGAACCAGCCCGCGTTTGGCTAGCCAAACGGACAAAGTGCCCTGCATCTTTTTTATTTCCCCCACACCTTTTTTATATAAAATAAGTATTTCACATTTACTATGAGTTCTAATTGATGAAGATTTTTTTCTGATTCTCTAAAAGCCTCCCTAATTCACTAATTCGTGGGAAGATACTGGACTTTTGTATTTAAAAAATGTTTCAGTAGAGATCTCTGAAGTAGATGATGGTGGATAGAGTAATTCTTGATCATAATTTCCTGTATGCGGACTGCGTACAACAAAAAACTTGTGATTGGTAGTAAAACACCGATTACCCTGTTGAGGTCTAATTCGATCCTTATAGATTTCTCTAGCTATTTTCTTACGAAGCTTTGTTATAGCGTCTATAACAGCCTCTGGTTTAGGTGGACAACCCGGCAAATAGACATCTACCGGAATTAGCTTATCAACTCCTCGAACAGTACTATAAGAATCAGTACTGAACATCCCCCCTGTAATTGTACACGCTCCCATAGCAATAACATACTTTGGTTCAGGCATTTGTTCATATAATCGCACTAAAGAAGGAGCCATTTTCATTGTTACTGTACCTGCTGTTAAAATAAGGTCCGCCTGTCTAGGACTCGATCTTGGTACTAACCCATAACGATCAAAGTCAAATCGGGAGCCTATTAATGAGGCAAATTCAATGAAACAACAACTGGTACCATAAAGAAGCGGCCATAGGCTGGACAGTCTTGACCAATTTGAAAGATCATTTAACGTAGTTGAAATAACTGAATTTTTTGTTGTTCGATCAAGTACGGGAAACTTAATGGAATTCATAATTGTTTCAATGGTTTTTTTTTACTTTTTTTTTATTATTATTGTACAAGTATTCGGGAAACGAACTAAGACCATTCCAATGCTCCTTTTCGCCATGCATAAACTAAACCAAGAATTAGGATAAGCACGAAAATTAAAGCTTCTATAAAAGCAGATACCCCCAGTACATCGAAACTCATTGCCCACGGATACAGAAAAACAGTTTCAACATCAAAAACAACAAAAACAAGAGCAAACATATAATAACGGATTCTAAATTGTAACCAAGCATCCCCGATCGGTTCTATACCTGATTCATAACTAGAAAGTTTCTCCGGCCCCTTCCTAATTGGAGATAAAACTCCGGAAATAAGAAATGCCAAAACAGGA